GTTCCCATTGGCGTGCATCCAGCAGGAATTGAACCTACGAATTTGCCAATTATGAGTTGGGCGCTTTAACCATTCAGCCATGGATGCTTAACAGGGATCATCGTACATCGTGAATAACCAAATTCCAATTGAAATGAAATCTTTAGGAGGAATCAATGAAACGACATCAATTCAAATCCTGGATCTTCGAATTGAGAGAGATCAAGAATTCTCACTATTTCTTAGATTCATGGATTAAATTCGATTCAGTGGGATCTTTCACTCACATTTTTTTCCACCAAGAACGTTTTATGAAACTCTTTGACCCCCGAATTTTGAGTATCCTACTTTCACGTGATTCACAGGGTGCAACAAGCAATCGATATTTCACGATCAAAGGTGTAGTACTGCTTGTAGTAGTGGTCCTTATATCTCGTATTAACAATCGAAAGATGGTCGAAAGAAAAAATCTCTATTTGATGGGGCTTCTTCCTATACCTATGAATTCCATTGGACCCAGAAATGAGACATTGGAAGAATCTTTTTGGTCTTCCAATAGAAATAGGTTGATTGTTTCGCTCCTGTATCTTCCAAAAGGGAAAAAGATTTCTGAGAGTTGTTTCATGGGTCCGCAAGAGAGTACTTGGGTTCTCCCAATAAATAAAAAGTGTATCATGCCTGAATCTAACCGGGGTTCGCGGTGGTGGAGGAACCGGATCGGAAAAAAGAGGGATTCTAGTTGTCAGATATCTAATGAAACCGTAGCTGGAATTGAGATCTCATTCAAAGAGAAAGATAGCAAATATCTGGAGTTTCATTTTTTATTCTATACGGATGATCCGATCCGCAAGGACCATGATTGGGAATTGTTTGATCGTCTTTCTCCGAGGAAGAAACGAAACATAATCAATTCGGGACAGCTATTCGAAATCTTAGGGAAAGACTTGATTTCTTATCTCATGTCTGCTTTTCGTGAAAAAAGACCAATTGAGGGGGAGAGTTTCTTCAAACAACAAGGAGCTGGGGCAACTATGCAATCCAATGATATTGAGCATGTTTCCCATCTCTTCTCGAGAAACAAGTGGGGTATTTCTTTGCAAAATTGTGCTCAATTTCATATGTGGCAATTCCGCCAAGATCTCTTCGTTAGTTGGGGGAAGAATCAGCACGAATCGGATTTTTTGAGGAACGTCTCGAGAGAGAATTGGATTTGGTTAGACAATGTGTGGTTGGTAAACAAGGATCGGTTTTTTAGCAAGGTACGGAATGTATTGTCAAATATTCAATATGATTCCACAAGATCTATTTTCGTTCAAGTAACGGATTCTAGCCAATGGAAAGGATCTTCTTCTGATCAATCCAGAGATCATTTCGATTCCGTTAGAAATGAGGATTCAGAATATCACACATTGATCGATCAAACAGAGATTCAGCAACTAAAAGAGAGATCGATTCTTTGGGATCCTTCCTTTCTTCAAATGGAACGAACAGAGATAGAATCAGATCGATTCCCGAAATGCCTTTTTGGATCTTCCTCCATGTCCTGGCTATTCACGGAACCTGAGAAGCGGATGAATAATCATCTGCTTCCGGAAGAAATTCTTCGATTTCTTGGGAATCCTACAAGATCAATTCGTTCTTTTTTCTCTGACAGATGGTCAGAACTTCATCTGGGTTCGAATCCTACTGAGAGGTCCATTAGAGATCAGAAATTGTTGAAGAAAAAACAAGATGTTTCTTTTGTCCCTTCCAGGCGAGCGGAAAATAAAGAAATGGTTGATATATTCAAGATAATTACGTATTTACAAAATACCGTCTCAATTCATCCTTCGGAACCATATCACATCCCGGATCTGGTTCCAAAGGATGAACCGGATATGGACAGTTCCAATAAGATTTCATTCTTGAACAAAAATCCATTTTTTGATTTCTTTCATCTATTCCATGACCGAAACAAAGGGGGATACGCGTTACGCCACGATTTTTTTGAATCAGAAGAGAGATTCCCAGAAATGGCGGATCTATTCACTCTATCAATAACCGAGCCGGATCTGGTGTATCATAGGGGATTTGCCTTTTCTATTGATTCCTACGGGTTGGATCAAAAAAAATTATTGAATGAGGTATTCAACTCCAGAGATGAATCGAAAAAGAAATCCTTATTGGTTCTACCTCCTCTTTTTTATGAGGAGAATGAATCTTTTTCTCGAAGGATCAGAAAAAAATCGGTCCGGATCTACTGCGGGAATGATTTGGAAGATCCCAAAACAGCGGTATTTGCTAGCAACAACATAATGGAGGCAGTCAATCGATATAGATTGATCCGAAATCTGATTCAAATCCAATATAGCACCTATGGGTACATAAGAAATGTATCGAATCGATTCTTTTTAATGAATAGATCCGATCGTAACTTCGAATATGGAATTCAAAGGGATCAAATAGGAAATGATACTCTGAATCATATAACTATAATGAAATATACGATCAACCAACATTTATCAAATTTGAAAAAGAGTCAGAAGAAATGGTTTGATCCTCTTATTTCTCGAACTGAGAGATCCATGAATCGGGATCCTGATGCATATAGATACAAATGGTCCAATGGGAGCAAGAATTTCCAGGAACATTTCGTTTCTGAACAGAAGAATCCTTTTCAAGTAGTGTTCGATCGATTACGTATTAATCAATATTCGATTGATTGGTCCGAGGCTATCGACAAAGAAGATTTGTCTAAGACACTTCGTTTCTTTTTGTCCAAGTCACTTCTCTTTTTGTCCAAGTCACTTACCTTTTTGTCCAAGTTACTTCCCTTTTTCTTTGTGAGTATAGGGAATATCCCCATTCATAGGTCCGAGATCCACATCTATGAATTGAAAGGTCCGAATGATCAACTCTGCAATCAGTTGTTAGAATCCATAGGTGTTCAAATCGTTCATTTGAAGAAATTGAAACCCTTCTTATTGGATGATCATGATACTTCCCAAAGACCGAAATTCTTGATCAATGGAGGAACAATATTACCATTTTTTTTCAAAAAGATACCAAAGCGGATGATTGACTCATTCCATACTAGAAAGAATCGCAGGAAATCCTTTGATAACACGGATTCCTATTTCTCAATGAGATCCCACGATCGAGACAATTGGCTGAATCCCGTGAAACCATTTCATAGAAGTTCATTGATATCTTCTTTTTATAAAGCAAATCGACTTCGATTCTTGAATGATCCACATCACTTCTGGTTCTATTGTAACAAAGGATTCCCTTTTGATGTGGAAAAGACCCGTATCAATAATTATGATCTTACATATGGACAATTCCTCAATATCTTGTCCATTCGCAACAAAATCTTTTCTTTGTGCGTCGGTAAAAAAAAATATCTTTTTTTGGAGAGAGAGACTATTTCACCAATGGAGTCACAGGTATCTGACATCTTCATACCTAATGATTTCCCACAAAGTGGTGATGAAACGTATAACTTGTACAAATTGTACAAATCTTTATTACAATTACATTTTAAAATTCGATCCGATCCATTCGTTCGTAGAGCTATTTACTCGATCGCAGACATTTCTGCAACACCTCTAACAGAGGAACAAATAGTCAATTTGGAAAGAACTTCTTGTCAGCCTCTTTCAGATATGAATCTATCTGATTCAGAAGGGAATAACTTGCATCAGTATCTCAGTTTCAATTCAAACATGGGTTTGATTCACACTCCATGTTCTGAGAAGTATTTACCATCCGGAAAGAGGAAAAAACGGAGTCTTTGTCTAAAGAAATGCGTTGAGAAAGGGCAGATGTATAGAACCTTTCAACGAGATAGTGCTTTTTCAAATCTCTCAAAATGGAATCTGTTCCAAACATATATGCCATGGTTCCTTACTTCGACAGGGTGCAAATATCTCAATTTCACCCTTTTAGATACTCTTTCAGACCCATTGCCGATACTAAGTAGCAGTCAAAAATTTGTATCCATTTTTCATGATATGATGCACGGATCAGATATATCACGGCCAATTCCTCAGAAGATTCTTCCACAATGGACTCTGATAAGTGAGATTTCGAGTCAATGTTTACAGAATCTTCTTCTGCCCGAAGAAATGATTCATCGAAATAATGAGTCACCCGTTCCATTGATATGGGCACATCTGAGATCAACAAATGCTCGGGAGTTCCTCTATTCAATCTTTTTCCTTCTTCTTGTTGCTGGATATCTCGTTCGTATACATCTTCTCTTTGTTTCCCGAGCCTCTAGTGAGTTACAGACAGAGTTAGAAAAGATCAAATCTTTGATGATTCCATCATGTATGATGGAATTTCGAAAACTTCTGGATAGGTATCCTACATCTGAACTGAATTCTTTCTGGTTAAAGAATCTCTTTCTAGTTGTTCTGGAACAATTAGGAGATTCTCTGGAAGAAATACGGGGTTCTGCTTCTGGTGGCAACATGCTATTGGGTGGTGGTCCCGCTTATGGGGTCAAATCAATACGTTCTAAGAATAAATATTTGAAGATCAATCTCATCGATCTTGTAAGTATCATACCAAATCCCATCAATCGAATCATTTTTTCGAGAAATACGAGACATCTAAGTCGTACAAGTAAAGAGATCTATTCATTGATAAGAAAAATAAAAAACGTGAACGGTGATTGGATTGATGAGAAAATCGAATTCTGGGTCGCGAACAGTGATTCGATTGATGATGAAGAAAGAGAATTCTTGGTTCAGTTCTCCACCTTAACGACAGAAAAAGGGATTGATCAAATTCTATTGAGTCTGACTCATAGTGATCATTTATCAAAGAATGACTCTGGTTATCAAATGATTGAACAACCGGGATCAATTTCCTTACGATACTTAGTTGACATTCATCAAAAGGATCTAATGAATTATGAGTTCAATAGATCCTGTTTAGCAGAAAGACGGATATTCCTTGCTCATTATCAGACAATCACTTATTCACAAACCTCGTGTGGGGCTAATAGTTTTCATTCCCCATCTCCTCATGGAAAACCCTTTTCGCTCCGCTTAGCCCTATCCCCTTCTAGAGGTATTTTAGTGATAGGTTCTATAGGAACTGGACGATCCTGTTTGGTCAAATACCTAGCGACAAACTCCTATGTTCCTTTCATTACGGTATTTCCGAACAAGTTCCTGGACGACAAGCCTAAAGGTTATCTTATTGATGATATCGATATTGATGATAGTGACGATATTGATGATAGTGACGATATTGATGATAGTGACGATATTGATGATATTGATGATAGTGATGATGACCTTGATATTGATACGGAGCTGCTAACTATGACGAATGTGATAACTATGTATATGACGCCAAAAATAGACCGATTTGAGATCACCCTTCAATTCGAATTAGCAAAAGCAATGTCTCCTTGCATAATATGGATTCCAAACATTCATGATCTGCATGTGAATGAGTCGAATTACTTATCCCTCGGTCTATTAGAGAACTATCTCTCCAGTGAAAGATGTTCCACTGGAAAGATTCTTGTTATTGCTTCGACTCATATTCCCCAAAAAGTGGATCCCGCTCTAATAGCTCCGAATAAATTAAATACATGCATTAAGATACGAAGGCTTCTTCTTCCACAACAACGAAAGCACTTTTTCATTCTTTCATATACTAGGGGATTTCACTTGGAAAAGAAGATGTTCCATACTAATGGATTCGGGTCCATAACCATGGGTTCCAATGCACGAGATCTTGTAGCACTTATCAATGAGGCCCTATCAATTAGTATTACACAGAAGAAATCCATTATAGAAACTAATACAATTAGATCAGCTCTTCATAGAAAAACTTGGCATTTTCGATCCCAGATAAGATCGGTTCAGAATCATGGGATCCTTTTCTATCAGATAGGAAGGGCTGTTGCACAAAATGTACTTCTAAGTAATTGCCCCATAGATCCTATATCTATCTATATGAAGAAGAAATCATGTAAGGGAGGGGATTCTTATTTGTACAAATGGTACTTCGAACTTGGAACGAGCATGAAGAAATTAACGATACTTCTTTATCTTTTGAGTTGTTCTGCCGGATCGGTCGCTCAAGATCTTTGGTCTTCATCCAGACCCGATGAAAAAAATTGGATCACTTCTTATGGATTCGTTGAGAATGATTCTGATCTAGTTCATGGCCTATTACTATTATTACTATTAGAAGTAGAAGGCGCTCTGGCTCTGGCGGGATCCTCACGGACAGAAAAAGATTGCAGTCAATTTGATAATAATCGAGTGACATTACTTCTTCGTTCCGAACCAAGGAATCAGTTAGATATGATGCAAAATGGATCTTGTTCTATCGTTGATCAGGGATTTCTATATGAAAAATACGAATCGGAGTTTGAAGAAGGGGCCCTCGATCCGCAACAGATAGAGGAGGATTTATTCAATCACATAGTTTGGGCTCCTAGAATATGGCGCCCTTGTGGCAATCTATTTGATTGTATCGAAAGGCCCACTGAATTGGGATTTCCCTATTGGGCTGGGTCATTTCGGGGCAAACGTATCATTTATCATAAAGAGGATGAGCTTCAAGAGAATGATTCGGAGTTCTTGCAGAGTGGAACCATGCAGTACCAGACACGAGATAGATCTTCCAAAGAACAAGGCTTTTTTCGAACAAGCCAATTCATTTGGGACCCTGCGGATGCGGATCCATTCCTTTCCCTATTCAAAGATCAGCCCTTTGTCTCTGTGTTTTCACGTCGAGAATTCTTTGCAGATGAGGAGATGTCAAAGGGGCTTATTGCTTCCCAAACAAATCCTCCTACATCTATATATAAACGCTGGTTCATCAAGAATACGCAAGAAAAGCACTTCGAATTGTTGATTCATCGCCAGAGATGGTTTAGAACCAATAGTTCATTATCTAATGGATCTTTCCGTTCTAATACTCTATCCGAGAGTTATCAGTATTTATCAAATCTGTTCCTATCTAACGGAACACTATTGGATCAAATGACAAAGACATTGTTGAGAAAGAGATGGCTTTTCCCGGATGAAATGAAACATTTGATTCATGTAACAGGAGAAAGATTCCCCATTCCTTAGCCGTAAAGATATGTGCCCATGAAAAGGGGATTAAGTGGAACAGAATTGTCCGGATGGTAGAGTCGTGGAAACACTTGTTTCTTCCATCTTTTTGGCCTTAGCTCCATGGAACAATATGCTACTGCTGAAACATGGAAGAATTGAAATCTTAGATCACTATGTGTGGATGATATGAACTGCCTAAACAAGAATTCTTGAACGGCGAAAGAGCCTATTACTCGCTACATCAAACAATCTCTACTAACGAAACCATGTAAATCCATCGGAAAATACGCATGTCCGCTGAAATGGTTGTTACTATCTGCTCCAATAACGAATCATTGGTTTAATTGAATAACTAAAGAAAATAGATAGACCTTTCTCTTCGTCTCAGGTCGATGGATCTTCTCAATTGGAAGATCTCCCATATGGATCATTCCAGTTGACCGAGCCT